GGAACCCATGGTTATGGACCCGAATCCGTTAGTATGGAACATCTTCTTTTCCAAGTGGAATCCCCTAGTATATGAAAGAATGAAAAAGTGCTTTCGTTGTTGTGGAATAAGAAGCCTTCGTATCTTAATGCATGTATTTGATTTATTCGGAGCTATTAGAGCGGGATCCACTTTTTGGGGAATATGAGTCGAAGCAATAACAAGAATATTTCTAGTGGAACATCTTTCACAATCTCTGGAGAGATGGTTCACTAATAGACCGAGGGATAAGTAATTCGACTCATTCACATACAGATCATGAATGTTTGGAATCCATATTATGCAAGGAGACATTGCTTTTGCTAATTCTAATTGAGGGGTGATATCAAACCGGTCCATTTTCGGCGTCATATACATAGTTAGCACATTCGTCATAGTTAGCAGCTCCGCATCAAGGTCATCATCAATATCGATATCATCACTATCACCAATATCGACATCGTCACTATCATCAATACTATTACTATCATCAAGATCGATATCGTCACTATCATCAATATCATCAATAAGATAACCTTTAGGCTTGTCATCCAGGAACTTGTTCGGAGATACCGTAATGGAAGGAAGGTAGGAGTTTGTCGCTAGGTATTTGACCAAATAGGATCGTCCAGTTCCTATAGAACCTATCACTAAAATACCCCTAGAAGGGGATAGGTCTAAGCGGAGCGAAAAGGGTTTTCCATGAGATGGGAAATGAGAACTATTAGCCCCACACGAGGTTTGTGAATAAGTGATTGTCTGATAATGAGCAAGGAATATTCGTCTTTCTGCTAAACAGGATCTATTGAACTCAGAATTCATTAGATACTTTTTATGAATGTCAACTAAGTATCGTAAGTAAATTGATCCCGGTTGTTCAATCATTTGATAACCAGAGTCATTCTTTGAGAAAGGATCACTATGAGTCAGACTCCATAGAATTTGATCAATCCTTTTTTCTGTCGTTAAGGCGGAGAACTGAACCAAGAATTCTCTTTCTTCATCATCAATCAAATCACTGTTCGCGACCCAGGATTCTATTTTCCCATCAATCCAATCGCTGTTCACGTTTTTTCTTTTTCTTATCAATGAATAGATCTCTTTACTCGTACGACTTAAACGTCTCGTATTTATCGAAAAAGTGATTGGATTGACGGGATTTGGTATGATACTTATGAGATCGATGATATCGATGAGATTGATATTCAAATCTTTCTTCTTAGAACGTATTGATTTGACCCCATAAGCGGGACCGCCACCCAATAGCATGTTGCCGCCAGAATCAGAACCCCGTATTTCTTCCGGAGAATCTCCTAATTGTTCCAGAGCAACTAGAAAGAGATTCTTTAACCAGAAAGAATTCAGTTCAGGTGGAGGATAACTATCCAGAAGTTTTCGCAACTCCATCATGTATGATGGAATCATCAAAGATTTGATCTTTTCTAACTCTGTATGTAACTCACTAGAGACTCGGGAAACAAAGAGAAGATGTGTACGAACGAGATATCCAGCAACAAGAAGAAGGAAAAGGCTTGAATAGAAGAACTCTCGAGGATTTGGTGATCTCAGATGTGTCCATATCAATGGAACGGGTGACTCATTATTTCGATGAATCATTTCTTCGGACAGAAGAAGATTCTGTAAACATTTACTCGAAATCTCACTTATCAGATTCCATTGTGGAAGAATCGCCCGCAATTTTTTCTGAGGAATTGACCATGCCGATCCATGCATAATATCATGAAAAATGGATACAAATTTGTGACTGCTACTTAGTATCGGCAATGGGTCTGAAAAAGTATCTAAAAGGATGAAATTTATATATTTGCACCCTGTCGAAGTAAGGAACCATGGCATATATGTTTGGAACAGATTCCATTTTGAGATATTTGAAAAAGCACTATCTCGTTGAAAGGTTCTATACATCTGCCGTTTCTCAACGCATTTATTTAGACAAAGATTCCGTTTTTTCCTCTTTCCGGATGGTAAATATTTCTCAGAACATGGAGTGTGAATCAAACCCATGTTTGAATTGAAACTGAGATACTGATGCAAGTTCTTCCCTTCTGAATCAGATAGATTCAGATCTGAAAGAGGCTGACAATAAGTTCCTTCAAAATTGACTCTTTGTTCCTCTGTCAGAGGTGTTCCAGAAATGTCTGCGATCGAGTAAATAGCTCTACGAACGAATGGATCGGATCGAGTTGGAAAATGGAAAGATTTGTACAAGTTATACGTTTCGTCACCACTTTGTGGAAAATCGTTAGGTATGAATATGTCAGATACCTGTGACTCAATTGGCGAAGGTGAAATAGTATCTCTCTCCAAAAAAACATGTTTTTTTTTACCGACGCACAAAGAAAATATCTTGTTGCGAATGAACGAGATATTGAGGAATTGTCCATATGTAAGATCATAATTATTGATACGGGTCTTTTCCGCATAAAAAGGGAATCTTTTGTTACAATAGAACCAGAAGTGATGTGGATTATTCAAGAATCGAAGTTGATTTGCTTTATAAAAAGAAGATATCAATGAACTCCTATGAAAGGGTTTCACGGGATTCAGCCAATTGTCTCGATCGTGGGATATCATTGAGAAATAGGAATCCGTGTTCTCAAAGGATTTCCCGCGATTATTCCTAGTATGGAATGAGTCAATCATCCACTTTGGTATCTTATTGAACCAAAATCGTGCTATTGTTCCTCCATTGATCAATAATTTCGATCTTTGGGAAGTATCATGATCATCTAATAAGAAAGGTTTCAATTTGTTCAAATGAACGATTTGAACACCTATTGATTCTAACAACTGATTGCAGAGTTGATCATTCGGACCTTTCAATTCATAGATGTGGATCTCGGACCTATGAATGGGGATATTCCCGATACTCACAAAGAAAAAAGGAAGTGACTTAGACAAAAAGAGAAGTGACTTGGACAAAAAGAAACGAAGTGACTTAGACAAATCTTGTTTGTCGATAACCTCGGACCAATCAATCGAATGTTGATTAATACGTAATCGATCGAACACTACTTGAAAACGGTTCTTCTGTTCAGAAACGAAATGTTCCAAATGTTCTTGGAAATTCTTGCTCCCATTGGACCATTTGTATCTATATGCATTAGGATCCCGATTCATGGATCTCTCGGTTCGAGAAATAAGAGGATCGAACCATTTCTTCTGACTCTTTTTCAAATTCGATAAATGTTGGTTGATCGTATATTTCATTATAGTTATATGATTCAGAGTATCATTTCCTATTTGATCCCTTTGAATTCCATATTCGAAGTTGCGATCGGATCTATTCATTAAAAAGAATCTCTTCGATACATTTCTTATGTACCCATAGGTGCTATATTGGATTTGAATCAGATTTCGGATCAATCTATATTGATTGACTGCCTCCATTATGTTGTTGCTAGCAAATACCACTATTTTTGGATCTTCCAAACCATTCCTGCAGGAGATCCGGACCGATTTTGTTCTGATCCTTCGATAAAAAGATTCATTCTCTTCATAAAAAATATGAGGTAGAACCAATAAAGATTTCTTTTTCGATTCATCCCTGGAGTTGAATACCTCATTCAATAATTTTTTTTGATCCAATCCGTAGGAATCAATAGAAAAGGCAAATCCCTTATGATACATCAGATCGGGCTCGGTTATTGATAGAGTGAATAGATCTGCCCTTTCTTGAAATCTCTCTTCTGATTCAAAATCGTGGTGTAACGTGTATCCACCTTTGTTCCGGCCATGGAATAGGTGGAATAAATCACAAAATGGATTTTTGTTCAAGAATGAAATCTTATTGGAACTGTCCATATCCGGTTCATCCTTCGGAACCATATCACATCCCGGATCTGATGAAATAGGATGAATTGAGACGGTATTTTGTAAATACGTAATTATCTTGAATATATCAACCATTTCTTTATTTTCCGATCGCCTGGAAGGGACAAAAGAAACATCTTGTTGTTTCTTCAACAATTTCTGATCTCTAGTGGACCTCTCAGTAGCATTCGACCCCAGATGAAGTTCTGACCATCTGTCAGAGAAAAAAGAACGAATTGATCTTGTAGGATTCCCAATAAATTCTTCGATTTCTTCCGGAAACAGATGATTATTCATCTGCTTCTCACGTTCCGTGAATAGCCGGGACATTGAGAAATATCCAGAAAGGCATTTCGGGAATCGATCTGATTCTATCTCTGTTCGTTCCGTTTGAAGAAAGGAAGGATCCCAAAGAATCGATCTTTCTTTTAGTTGCTCAATTTCTGTTTGATGTATCAATGTGTGATATTCCGAATCCTCATTACTAATGGAATTGAAATGATCTCTGGATTGATCAGAAGATCCTTTCAATTGGCTAGAATCCGTTACTTTAACGAAAATAGATCTTGTGGAATCGTATTGAATATTTGACGATACATTCCGTACCTTGCTAAAAAACCTATCCTTGTTTACCAACCACATACTGCCTAACCAAATCAAATTCTCTCTCGATACGTTCCTCAAAAAATCCGATTCGTGCTGATTCTTCCCCCAACTAACGAAGAGATCCTGGTGGAATTGCCACATATGAAATTGAGCGCAATTTTGCAAAGAAATACCCCACTTGTTTTTGTTTCCCGAGAAGAGACGGGGAACATGCTCAATATCATTTGATTGAATAGTTGCCTCAGCTCCTTGTTGTTTGAAGAAACCCTCCACTTCAATTGGTCTTTTTTCACGAAAAGCAGACATGAGATAACAAATCAAGTGTTTCACTAAGATTTCGAATAGCTGTCCCGAATTCAAGTTGATTATGTTTTGCTTCTTCCCCGGAGAAAGACGATCAAACAATTCCAAATCATGGTCCTTGCGGATCGGATCATCCGTATCCGTATAGGATACAAAAAGAAACTCCAGATATTTGATATCTTTCTCTTTGAATGAGATCTCAATTCCAGCTACTGTTTCATTAGATATCTTACAACTAGAATCCCTCTTTTTTCCGATCCGGTTCCTCCACCACCGCGAACCCCAGTTAGATTCAGGCATGATACACTTTTTAGTTATTGGGAGAAGCCAAGTACTCTCTTTCGGATCCATGAAACAACTCTCAGAGATCTTTTTCCCTTTTGGAAGATACAGGAGCGAAACAATCAACCTATTGATATTGGAAGACAAAAAAGATTCTTCCAATGTATCATTTCTGGGCCCAATGGAATTCATAGGTATAGGAAGAAGCCTCATCAAATAGAGATTTTTTCTTTCGACCATATTTCGATTGTTAATACGATATATAAGGACCGCTACTACAAGCAGTACTACACCTTTGATCGTGAAATATCGATTGCTTGTTGAACTCTGCGAATCGCATGAAAGTAGGATACTCCAAATTCGGGGGTCAAAGAGTTTCATAAAACGTTCTTGGTGGAAAAAAATGTGAGTGAAAGATCCCACTAAATTCAATTTTGTCCATGAATCTAAGAAATAGTGAGAATTCTTGATCTCTCTCAATATCTCTCTCAATTCGAAGATCCAGGATTTGAGTTGATGTCCTTTCATTGATTCCTCCTAAAGATTTCATTTCAATTGGAATTTGCTTATTCGTGATGATACTTATCTTATGATGATCCTTGTGAAATTAAGCATCCATGGCTGAATGGTTAAAGCGCCCAACTCATAATTGGCAAATTCGTAGGTTCAATTCCTGCTGGATGCACGCCAATTGGAATGTTTAATAAGTCTATTGGAATTGGCTCTGTATCAATGGAATCTCATCATCCATACATAACGAATTGGTATGGTATATTCATACCATAACATATGAACAGTAAGAACTAGAATTCTTATCGATACTGGAACTCATAGGGAAGAAAATGGATTTATGGATGGAATCAAATATGCAGTATTTACAGAAAAAAGTATTCGGTTATTGGGGAACAATCAATATACTTCTAATGTCGAATCAGGATCAACTAGGGCAGAAATAAAGCATTGGATCGAACTCTTCTTTGGTGTCAAGGTAATAGCTATGAATAGTCATCGACTCCCGGTCCCGGGAAAGGGTAGAAGAATGGGACCTCTTATGGGACATAGAATGCATTACAGACGTATGATCATTACGCTTCAACCGGGTTATTCTATTCCACCTCTTATAGAGAAAAGGACTTAAATCAAAATACTTAATAACACGGCGATACATTTATACAAAACTTCTACCCCGAGCACACGCAATGGAGCCGTAGACAGTCAAGTGAAATCCAATCCACGAAAGAATTTGATCTATGGACAGCATCGTTGTGGTAAAGGTCGTAATGCCAGAGGAATCATTACCGCAGGGCATAGAGGGGGGGGTCATAAGCGTCTATACCGTAAAATCGATTTTCGACGGAATGAAAAAGACATATCTGGTAGAATCGTAACCATAGAATACGACCCTAATCGAAATGCATACATTTGTCTCATACACTATGGGGATGGTGAGAAGAGATATATTTTACATCCCAGAGGGGCTATAATTGGAGATACCATTGTTTCTGGTACAGAAGTTCCTATATCAATGGGAAATGCCCTACCTTTGAGTGCGGTTTGAACCATTGATTTACGTAATTGGAAGTAACCAATTAGGTTTACGACGAAACCTAGAAATCGATCACTGATCCAATTTGAGCGGGATAGACCTCAACAGAAAACTGAAGAGTAACGGCAGCAGGTGATTGAGTTCAGTGGTTCCTCATATAAAATGATTGACTCTAGAGATATGGTAATATGGAGAAGACTAAATTGTTTGAAGCACGGACAGAACCGGAAGCGCCCCTTGTTTCAAAGAGAGGGGGACGGGTTATTCACATTTCATTTGATGGTCAGAGGCAAATTGAAAGCTAAGCAATGGTAATTCTAAAGATCCCCCGGGGGAAGAGATGTCTCCTACGTTACCCGTAATATGTGGAAGTGTCGACGTAATTTCATAGAGTCATTCGGTCTGAGTGCTACATGAAGAACATAAGCCAGATGACGGAATGGGGAGACCTAGGATGTATAAAATCGTAGGATGAGTGATTCGACAGATTTGGATTCCTATATATCTACTCGTGTGGTACTTCATCATACGATTCATATAAGATCCACCTGTCTAGATATCATCATATACATCCAGAAAGCCGTATGCTTTGGAAGAAGCTTGTACAGTTTGGGAAGGGGTTTTTATTGATCAAAAAGAAGAATCTACTTCAACCGATATGCCCTTAGGCACGGCCATACATAATATAGAAATAACACTTGGAAAGGGTGGACAATTAGCTAGAGCAGCAGGTGCTGTAGCGAAACTGATTGCAAAAGAGGGTAAATCGGCCACATTAAGATTACCATCTGGGGAGGTTCGTTTGATATCCAAAAACTGCTCAGCAACAGTCGGACAAGTGGGTAATGTTGGGGTGAACCAGAAAATTTTGGGTAGAGCCGGATCTAAATGTTGGCTAGGTAAGCGTCCTGTAGTAAGAGGAGTAGTTATGAACCCTGTAGACCATCCCCATGGGGGTGGTGAAGGGAGGGCCCCAATTGGTAGAAAAAAACCCACAACCCCTTGGGGTTATCCCGCGCTTGGAAGAAGAAGTAGGAAAAAGAAGAAATATAGTGATAGTTTCATTCTTCGTCGTCGTAAGTAAATAGAACAAGTCG